TCAACCTGCAGCGGAGCAACCCGCCAACCTTCCTCCCAGCCCTGGCTGGCCAACCATCTTCGAAGACTACTCTGGGGGAAACTCGGTAGGCTCTTCCGAGCCGAGCGTAAACCAACCGCCTCTGATCCCAGAGCTCCACCCTCCGCTTCTCGATGACGACACCCGTCGAGCGGAGCTCGCGAGTAGGTTAAGAACCCTTTTATGGGGGAAAGCTTATAGGGAAGAAATGATAGACTCCGTTGTTGATACGCAAGTGCAGATTGAAAAACATATTCAAGCTGCACTTGTGGGACGGGACTATTCGGTTGAGTCTCTTCTTGCGAAGAGGCACCAGATCAGGGGGCTCATCTTCTCCCCAAAGGGAGAAGCGCTTAGTGAAAGGACTTACGCTTTGCACCTGAAGGAGATTCTCCAGTTGGGTACAGTGCAAAGCCTTCCATTTCGGCGGGTTGAAAGCGCCATAAAGGACTAGAATCTCTTTCTTGAAAGAGCGTAAATTCTTCCTTTTTTGATCCCAATTTCCCACTCTTTCTGTGAGGCAAAACCTCACCACACTACACTACACTTCGACACAAGAGAAGAGGACCGGGCGCTTTGTATCTTCGGGATAGGAGTTGGCGGTCTTCTTTAAGAGAACTTCAATCTAATACTCATTATGGATCAACTCATGTTTCCACTCTATTTTCATTACGAGGATGTATCACGTCAGGATCCGTTGCTCAAACCGAATCACGCCAACGTTATGGAAGTTCCTGGATCGTGTAAAATAATAGTAGTACCAAAGACAGCACCTTCTATCAAAAATGGAAAATTGGCTATGGAGATTCCGTGCGGCCAGAAATTAAAACAAAGGGCTTCAACAGGAAAGTCGTTTCGATCCAATCCATTCTTGGGGTCAAATAAAGACAAAAAAGGATATGTCAGTGACCTAGCACGACAAAGCACTCTCCGAGGGCATGGAATGTCACATTTTTTGGTCAGAATATCCACAGTAATGTCTCTGTTAGATTCTCCGCTCGAAATAAGGGAAAGGTCAATTCAATTCTCGATGGAAACGGAATTTTGCGAATTCTCCCCCGAACTGGAAGATCATTTCGAGATCTTCGAACATATTCGAGGGTTCAATGTTACTATTGTAACTTCGGCCAACACACAAGATGAGACTTTACCACCGTGGAGCGGCTTTTTGCAAAAAGATGAGGGGGAAACTCAGTAAGATGTCGGAGAAGCGAAATATACGAGATCACAAACGTAGATTGCTCGCGGCTAGGCTAAATATGAATTGAGACGAAAGCTTTATAAAGCCCTTTGTAAAGATCCCGATCTTCCTAGTGATGTGCGGGACAAACATCGTTCTAAGTTGTCCAAGTTGCCAAGAAAGAGTTCCTTTGCACGAGTAAGAAACCGATGTATTTACACGGGTCGCCCTCGTTCCGTATATGAGTTCTTCCAAATTTCTCGTATCCTTTTTCGTGGATTAGCATCTCGAGGTCCTTTGATGGGCATAAAGAAATCGTCTTGGTAGCAACCACCAAACCAATAGAACAAGGGTTCGCTCCGCAGCAGGTCTACAAGCAAGGTAAGTAGGTCCATTACCAGCCGGCTCCGGACCGAAAAGACCTAACGGACTAATCCCTTATCTAGGATCGTAGATGCTAACGGGGAATCGAAGTGGGGGACCCCTCTACCGCCTGTGTCTATCTCCTGTCAAGTATGCTCCCCAGACATAGACTACGTACAGGGTAGTACTCTTGGAAAGATAGAATATCACCGCGTGAACATAACATTACATTAAGTTACGAATGTAACTCCCGAAGGATCGACCACTATTCTAAATATAGTAAGGCGGAGAACTGTTGTTCAGTGGAGCGCCGGAGTGCGGAGGTTGTTCCCATCATTGAAGTCAGGGTGTGGGACTGAGCCTTCCGAATGAGAAAGAAGAAAGGTGCTTAGTTTCGTTGGAAAAAACAACGCAAATATCATATTGACTTTCTCTCGCCCTACTTCTAAAGATAGATAGAAAGGGTTGGAGAGAATTTCAGAAAGTCATTCTCTCCTTTCTAAAGCTGCGCAAGGCGGCCCCCCCAGAACAAAGCCCCACCCCTCTTTTCCCCCCTTTAATGAAGGACCCTCGCCTCGCTTCCTATTCATTTGTGGGTCTGGACCCGATTTTTTTTTTTCAATTTCGAGAATCAACCAACGGAAAAATCCGTAGCCCAGGTGACTCACAGCCTCCCTCTCGCCCAAATAAATGAAATGGGATGAATCAAATCAATAAGCTTTTTGATTGATTCAGGGCGCAGCGAAGCCAAATTCAATCAAGGAAAGGGGGCCCTTGGGCCACTTGACTCTAAGGAAAGGGGGCTTACTTTTCCTGAGGCTGATTCATCCTATTCAAATTTAGCTATGCTAATGGAAGAGGAAAAGTTTTCAGATGAGATGAACCCCCAATTGCTTAGGGGTCGCACTCTGTCCCGCTTGGTGGACGAAATCTTCTCTCCTTTTTGAATTCTTTCTCCCACACACCCTTTTTGCCCTCTTTCGCCGAGGAGGAAAGAATAATCTTCCAAGCGGACAGAGACCTAAATTTCCATTAGATTCATTCCTAAGCTTGCTTTGTTGCAGCAAGATGATCAGTCCGAGAGTGCTGGAGAGAAGAGAAAGCGGTAAAAACCTCTCTTATTCGGTCACCGAGAAGTCGGACGACTCTTCAGTAACCCAGGGTGATCCGACCCCTTCGACGCTTTTTTCGCTGTATACCCCCTCCATCCTTCGGAGGTGGAAGAAAGGGTACTCACATTTTAATACATAGTAGGGCCCCAGAACGCTAAAAGGTGGGGGAACAAGAGTTGTCACGATAGAAAAGAGCAAAAAATAAATGACTATAAGGAACCAACGGCTCTCTCTTCTTAAACAACCTATATCCTCCACACTTAATCAGCATTTGATAGATTATCCAACCCCGAGCAATCTTAGTTATTGGTGGGGGTTCGGTTCGTTAGCGGGTATTTGTTTAGTCATTCAGATAGTGACTGGCGTTTTTTTAGCTATGCATTACACACCTCATGTGGATCTAGCTTTCAACAGCGTAGAACACATTATGAGAGATGTTGAAGGGGGCTGGTTGCTCCGTTATATGCATGCTAATGGGGCAAGTATGTTTTTCATTGTGGTTCACCTTCATATTTTTCGTGGTCTATATCATGCCAGTTATAGCAGTCCTAGGGAATTTGTTCGGTGTCTCGGAGTTGTAATCTTCCTATTAATGATTGTGACAGCTTTTATAGGATATGTACTACCTTGGGGTCAGATGAGCTTTTGGGGAGCTACAGTAATTACAAGCTTAGCTAGCGCCATACCTGTAGTAGGAGATAGCATAGTGACTTGGCTTTGGGGTGGGTTCTCCGTGGACAATGCCACCTTAAATCGTTTTTTTAGTCTTCATCATTTACTCCCCTTTATTTTAGTAGGCGCCAGTCTTCTTCATCTGGCCGCATTGCATCAATATGGATCCAATAATCCATTGGGTGTACATTCAGAGATGGATAAAATAGCTTCTTACCCTTATTTTTATGTAAAGGATCTAGTAGGTTGGGTAGCTTTTGCTATCTTTTTTTCCATTTGGATTTTTTATGCTCCTAATGTTTTGGGGCATCCCGACAATTATATACCTGCTAATCCGATGTCCACCCCGCCCCATATTGTGCCAGAATGGTATTTCCTACCGATCCATGCCATTCTTCGTAGTATACCTGACAAATCGGGAGGTGTAGCCGCAATAGCACCAGTTTTTATATGTCTGTTGGCTTTACCCTTTTTTAAAAGTATGTATGTACGTAGTTCAAGTTTTCGCCCGATTCACCAAGGAATATTTTGGTTGCTTTTGGCGGATTGCTTACTACTAGGTTGGATCGGATGTCAACCTGTGGAGGCACCCTTTGTTACTATTGGACAAATTTCTCCTTTAGTTTTCTTCTTGTTCTTTGCCATAACGCCCATTCTGGGACGAGTTGGAAGAGGAATTCCTAATTCTTACACGGATGAGACTGATCACACCTGATTAGTGAGAAATTCTTACACCAATCATTTACGAGTGGGTATTACACCAAGAATTTACAAGCGGATCGAGGAATGAAGGGAGAGGAATTAGAATAGAAAGAAAGAGACGGATTTCGAATTAGAGTAAGGGCACGCTAAGACATTCCTTTTCGTGCTTTCGATCTGCTTACTTTGAATAAAGAGAAAAAAAAAAAAGAATAGATAGGCGGAAAGGCTTTACACAAGACCACAGAGCGAGAGAGAGAGCCTTCGCTTACCTGCTTAACCGTACCCTCCTATCGTACCTATATAGCCTTTCCTTCAGTTATATCCAGTTTCAGTTCTGCTTCCAACTACCGATGGGAGAAGGCTTGGACGTATAGCAAGATTAAATAAGAGGTATTGCATACGGGAATGATATATGCAATTAAAGGTTGGAAACAGAGCTGGAGATGAGCGCTAGCCAATGGTTAAGACTTCAGAAAGCACCTTAGCAATTACCAGTAATGCCCCTATCGACCTCAGTCTTGTTTTTTGCTAGCTTGAGTTCATAACTTTACTATTTATCATTAAACGTAGAATATCCCGACTTCGCTAGCCAGAACGAAATGGACATATGAGCGATCGATTACGAGAGCTCGACCGATCAGACCGGGAAGAAGAGAAAGAAAGGTCAATCTCCGAAAGGCCTTCGCAGAGCTGAGCTTTAGGGGGTAATACTTTTTGTGGTCTTGCACATGGAAAAGTCAAGTATTCTACGCAGGCTTGATTTACCGGAATTTTTGCTTCAAAGAATGCTTTCAAGCTAGGAATTTAAGCACGGATAGCTTTATTTGACAATTAGCTGGAAGTCGGGTATGCCTATTCAACATAAACTAAGGCGCTGGGTAGATCGTAGATTGCCGGGTATGAATTCGATTCTAAGTCGGAGAATGCCCATGAATAGGGTCTTATTACAGAATCCGCAGTTTAGAAAGTAGCCCTAGACAGATCATTGCTAAGAGGAGAGCTGGGAATTTCTTGCTAATCAGGTGCTATCATCGTATTATAATGATTATTCCGACGTCAGAGCAGACGGGACTACCAATCCCAGAGTGAATTAACCTTGTCTGCACTACCACCTTAGTTTACTAGACCTTGGGGAATTGGCTAGTTACCCTCACTCCGCGTGGCAGCCTACCTACGTTTTGTCTTTTTCCTACGAGACCTTATAGTTTCCCAGCCTTTCTCCGCCTACATGCCCCCCGAAATCAGATTGGCTTTTTTCTTGAGGAAGGTCCATCCGCTTTTGTTTTCGAATAAGACTAAGGCGTGAGCGAGGGTCTCTTTGTGGTGGTCTTTCACCATCTTCCTTTTGATTGGCCTATATCTTTGAATCCGGTCTATCGCTATTCCCACAGTCCCTTAGTCCCGTACCGGCTGTCGGTCTATCTCATATTCGCAGAAGAAGGAACTTGCTTAATGCCATGCCGGAAGTGTAATTAAGTAGGCGGCTGGTCGTAGAATAGTCTTTTCAGTAAGTGCTGTTGCAGTTGTAGAACCATTGGCCATTGATTCTTCCTCGCAAACCTTTCATCCCCGCTGTCTAGCTCTCTCGTAGTCCAAAGCTAATTCAATCGTATCCGCCTTTGAGGAAAAGACCGAATAAGTCTTTGAGCCATCCTAATAAATCCTCGTAGGTAATGCTCTTGGTCTGCCTTCAATCAGTTTATCAGCCTAAGGCTTCGCTCTATTACCTGTGTTGTAAGCTTTCCAGTCTTTGAAGTAGGGTTCAATGCTAGGAAAAAAGCTTTTGCTTCGCGGGTCTATCACCCCAATTGGTTTTGTTAGGAAATTTTTTATATGAGTATGCCCCTATCCCGTAAGCCTTCCATCGTTGCAAGCCCCTTCCATTCGGCCCAAGCTTTCTTTCGATTACGTCTGCTTCCGATTCTGTTATTCCGTTAGCCTTAGTTAGTCGTTTAGTCAAAGCCGTACGTATGCCCCTTTCGAATCGTTCTATCATTCGAAGTAGGAGCTGGGGTTGCGGGCAGAGAACTATTGGTATAGCGAGTTCATGTGCTTGCAGTTGGGTTACTACCATCCCCCTAACCATTAGTATCACACTCTGTGAAGTGTCTCTCTGGTATTGGGATAACTTCAAGCCCCTTAGCTCGCTTGTATCGGGGGGAGCTTACTTCACTTCTTTTCTTTAAGTCACTTGCCAGGAGGGAAAGCAGCAGATAAAGAGCACCATCACCTTACTTAACAAAGGGCTTATGCGAAAGAGCACCGCTTCCCCGAGAAGATAATCCGCTTTCCTAAAATCCCTACTTTATTGCTCTAGCTCTTGACTCATATGGCACTGAAATTGGATAGGTTCACGCTTAGGCCTGGTTATGGAAACTCTTTAAGCATAGGAAACTCCAACTTAAACAGGAACTGGCCTGGAACTATATGTAAGGGCACTCTCATCCACTGGCTGCAAGGAAACAACTGGATTGGCTTTTCTAACTCTCTTTAAAAGAGACTGCTTTCAAATTCACTTGCCCTAGAACCTGCTTTTTATTGATATTGATCTAGAATCAGCTATTCCTAGTTTTTTTGATTATTCCTAGCCAGAGAAATGAAACTAATCTCGAGATCCAGAAACCTATCTATACGCCTAGCCTTAAGCAAAAGAAATCTCGTTAGCCCTACCATAGAAACTATTACCTCGACTTGGATTGAAAGGAAGAACTTAGGGCTTTGGGACTTACCCTAGGACTCCAACCCCTAGCATTCCAATTGAAACTCAAGGAGATGGAACTAAACAGGCTTAGGCCCCTTCCCTCTTTCAAGGGGACTAGAGGGAATGCAACTACTGAGACAGCAACTAAAACTAAATCCCGAGAGAAAATAAAAGATTAGTGAGGTAAGGTCTATAGACTGTAAGGCAGAAGGCTTGAAAGGAAGAGCACTCCTACTTACTTTTGGGAGAAATCCTAGACACCTTAGACACCGGATCCTCGGTAGGACTCTTATTTGATAGGCATTAGGGGATTTGAGGTTTTGGGGTTTCACTCGCAGACCCAGCCCTGCTGCTTCCATCAGTCTCCTATCCTAAGTTTCTTTCTCTGCATGAATCAAGTTCTTCGACAGGACCATCCCGACCGAGGGCTAATCATAGATCTACTATGGTCTTTTTTTTGATTCTTTTATCTTATTTCCGGTTCCAATTTCTGGGAGCATTATGTTGAGGCACTCCAAGAGTAGAATCAGCAGCTCACCTCACGTTTTAGGAACCAAATGAGGAATCACACGTAGACGGACCTGAGCATTCTCCTGCTCTACGGAGCCCTCTGGAGCTAGAGTTGGGGCTGCTTGACGCTCTTCTCCTTTCGAGTGAATTGAATTACTTCGGCTCGGATGCCTTTGATCAAATGGAAGGATGGATGCCTGCCTTTAGCGACTTCGTTCGGTCATTCCTTCTTTACTTGTTCG